TATATATACTCACTTAGGTATACTTAGTATAATATAACAATTATATATGAATTATAAGATATCTTTATAACAATATAAGGTTCAAATATAAAACAATAAATATAACAATAAATAACAGGTACAAATATTAAATCGAGGTACCCATTCTATGATAACTCTCAACAGTCTCCCCTCCATTTTTGTGCCTTTAGTGGGCTTAGTATTTCCGGCAATTGCAATGGCTTCTTTATCTCTTTATGTTCAAAAAAACAAGATTTTTTAGATACAACAAGGACAAATCTTATATATATATATATTTTTTTCAAGACTTACTTGGATCATAACACGGATATCTATTTAGTAAAATATGGTATAATATGCGGCTTCCTTCGGGCATAAGCTCTTATGTATGTGTAAACATGATAAATGAATTATAACTATTTTCAAATAGATCGGGATCGGGGAGAATTTCTGAAATGTAAAGTAAATATATCTATATGTATTAGGAAATCATATGAAAGGGATGTTATTATTTTAGTTTGGATCTAAGAAATTCGATGAATTATCCCTAAAGGTTCACATCATAATAGTGCTGGTTGATGAGAGTTACTTCGGAAACAAAAAAAAGTAAAAAAAAAATTATTTTTGTTATTCTACCAATTCCAATAAAATGCAACTAGGTCTAGTTAGAGTATGAGTTGGCGATCAGAACGTATATGGGTAGAACTTATAGCGGGGTCTCGAAAAACAAGTAATTTCTGTTGGGCCTTTATTCTTTTTTTAGGTTCATTAGGGTTTTTATTGGTTGGAACGTCCAGTTATTTTGGTAGGAATTTTCTATCTTTATTTCCTTCTCAGCAAATCATTTTTTTTCCACAAGGTATCGTGATGTCTTTCTATGGGATCGCAGGTCTTTTTATTAGCTCCTATTTGTGGTGCACAATTTCGTGGAATGTAGGTAGTGGTTATGATCGATTCGATATAAAAGAGGGCATAGTGTGTATTTTTCGTTGGGGATTTCCTGGAAAAAATCGTCGCATATTCCTCCGATTCCTTATGAAAGACATTCAGTCCATCAGAATAGAAATTAAAGAGGGTATTTATGCTCGTCGTGTCCTTTATATGGAAATAAAAGGACAAGGAGCCATTCCCTTGACTCGTACTGATGAGAATTTTACTCCACGAGAGATTGAGCAAAAAGCTGCTGAATTGGCCTATTTCTTGCGTGTACCAATTGAAGTATTTTGAAAAAAGGAACTGAAGAATGAATACTTTGCAAGAGATAAAAAACTCAAGAATCATCTTTTTTTCTATAGCATAACTTAACTGAAGTTTCTTCAGAACGCTTACTCGAGCCAAAGCAAACGTATATGAAACAATTCTAAAACTAAATTGTTTATGTCCACAATTTTTTTTATGCGTATGTAAATCCACTTAACTCAATTCAGTAACAAATCTAAATGATAGATTCATCATATATCAAAACAAAACATTTCATCATAAATCATAAAGTAAAGAATTTTTTTTTCTAAATATTTGATATTTTGATAGAACGGGAGTTCTTTCGTCTCGAAATCTGACTACTATTAATTTGAAGAGGGCTCTTTCTTATTCTATATTCTTTCTAAATTCAAGGACTAACCGCTGTACTGAATCACAAAAAAATCCGGAAATACATCGATGACTTGGAATAGAACTTATGCTTGATTTGTAATAGAACTTATGCTTGATAGAAATATTAGTATCATATAGAGTCGACGAATGAGGTGCGTTCATTAAAAATTTTAAAATTCACAGACGAAAAAATGGCAAAAAAGAAAGTATTAATTTCCCTTCTATATCTTGCATCTATAGTATTTTTGCCTTGGTGGATCTCTCTCTCATTTAATAAAAGTCTGGAATCTTGGTTTACTAATTGGTGGAATACTAGGCAATCCGAAATTTTTTTGAATGATATTCAAGAAAAGAGTATTCTAAAAGAATTCATAGACTTAGAGGAACTCTTACGTTTGGACGAAATGATAAAGGAATACCCGGAAACACATTTACAAAAGCCTCGCATCGAAATCTACAAAGAAACGATCCAATTGATCAAGATGCACAACGAGGATCGCATCCATACAATTTTACACTTCTCGACAAATATAATCTGTTTCGGTATTCTAAGTGGTTATTCTATTCTAGGTAATGAAGAACTTTTTATTCTTAACTCTTGGTTTCAAGAATTCCTATACAACTTAAGCGACACAATAAAAGCTTTTTCTATTCTTTTATTAACTGATTTATGTATAGGATTCCATTCGCCCCACGGTTGGGAATTAATGATTGGCTCTGTCTACAAAGATTTTGGATTTGCTCATAATGATCAAATTATATCCGGTCTTGTTTCTACTTTTCCAGTCATTTTAGATACAATTTTTAAATATTGGATCTTTCGTTATTTAAATCGTGTATCTCCTTCACTTGTAGTGATTTATCATTCAATGAATGACTGAAAAGTGATCGAACGATCCAATTATAA